TATTTGATTTGAGAGAAAAAAGAAGACTATGCCTTCGCGCTATATGAAATATAAATATTAAGTAATAATAGCATGGCACTTCGAATTCGATATAAGAATTTTTTTTTTACCCTTAAATTATGTATCGAAAGAGTAGTATGAGATAAAAGGCATTTCCGATTTTATACGATCTATCGGGAGTCCTATTTCAGCGTCACAAACTTTTTTGTTTTCACACCGGGAGCTCTTAATCTTAACAATATTTATGTTATGAAAGAATATGAAAATAAAAAAATCTTGTTTTTTTTATTTGAAAAAAAAAAAAAGAAACTTTGGGATTGCTAAATAACAAACGAAATAAATATATAAAGCAACGGAGCCATCATAGTATTTTTGAACTACTCCAAAAAGAAGGGTGGTTATTGGATCATTTACCAACCTGAGTCTGATAGACCCTATATTTAATTTATATTTATTTATTTAAAAATTTTTCCATGTAAGTGTAAGTAAGGTAAAAAAAAAGTGAATTCCATTATAGAGCCGTATGCAATGCGCAAAAGAAGATGCCTGTACGGTTGTTCAATTATATCTTTTTTTATTATTATTCTTTATCTCTTCACCTTTCATTATGCGAGATAGAATAAACATTTATTATGTTATATCATCAGGGTAATGATCCACCAACCTGCTGCCTCTTTTTATGAGGCACAGACGGGAGAATTTATCTTGGAAGCGGAAGAACTACTGAAGCTGCGCGAAACCCTCACAAGGGTTTATGCACAAAGGACAGGCAAACCCTTATGGGTTGTATCCGAAGACATGGAAAGAGATGTTTTTATGTCAGCAATAGAAGCCCAAGCTCATGGAATTGTTGATCTTGTAGCGACTGAATAAAAAAGAAAAAATAACAAGGATTTCACACGAATTCGTTATTTGAGATTTTATCTTCTTACCGGATTTAATATTCTATTATTTAATATTCTATTAATTAATCTCATTAATCTATTAATATAGAAATAAAATAATTCATAAGCATCCGGTTAAGATCGATCTAAACCAGCCCATTATGTATATGATTCAACATGCCAACTATTAAACAACTTATTAGAAACACAAGACAGCCAATCAGAAATGTCACGAAATCCCCCGCTCTTGGGGGATGTCCTCAACGACGAGGAACATGTACTAGGGTGTATGTGCGACTCGTTCAGATCATGGGCTAGGACAAAAGAAAGAAAACAATTGATCCAGTATCAACGATCAATACCAGTGAATAGGATAGAATGGAAGAACTCCAGTCAATATCTAAAAATAAAAAAGATCTATCCTTCTATTATGGTATCAAATGTATGGTTTCCGTTGGTGCAAATCCAATCACCTCAATTTAAAAATTTAAAATTTAAGATGAGAAAGAATTCTCCATTGATAGCAAATGGTATCCATTAAGCAGGGGAAATCCTATTTTAAAAAGCAGAAAAATTCTGCCTTACTCTTGCAAGAACGGACTAACAGGGTCAGCTACCCAGCTAATCTTCATAATTAAATACCGTTACTGTATAAGTGGATCTCGTTGTGAAAGACCTAGTACTGGATAATTATGGGTAGAGCCAAAGAGTTTGAACTGTACAAGTTAACAATAACATTGATTAAATGAAAGAAAGAAGGGCTCCGGTGTATAGAGAAGACCTCACCGTTTAAGAAGTAACCATAGAAACGATGGAACCCACTATATCCATTTATATTTATTACTTTTTTATTTACTATGTGTTTTTAATACCTAGTATCAATACAATTTTTTTTTTATAGGTGAAATGCCTAGAAAAAAAGAAAAAATCGTGGTCGGGAAGGTTATAATAGCAAAAGCCATTGGAATTTTTATTTTATACATTGGAAGAATCCGTTTTGTTATTAATAGACTAGGACACGGGAAGAGAATAACTGAAAGAAAGGAAATCGATTAGTTATTCATCAAAGTTTCATTTATTCAATGACCAGAATTAAACGAGGGTATATAGCTCGAAGACGTAGAACAAAAATCCGTTTATTTGCATCAACCTTTCGAGGGGCTCATTCAAGACTTACTCGTACTATTACTCAACAGAAAATAAGAGCCTTGGTTTCGGCTCATCGGGATAGAGGTAGACAAAAGAGAGATTTTCGTCGTTTGTGGATCACTCGGATAAATGCAGTAATTCGCGAGAATAAAGTATACTTTAGTTATAGCAAATTAATACACAATCTGTACAAGAGACAGTTGCTTCTTAATCGTAAAATACTTGCACAAATAGCTATATTAAATAAGAGTTGTCTTTATATGATTTCCAATGAGATCATAAAATAAAGAGATTGGAAGGAATCCGTTGGAATAGTTTAAATGGAGTTCCCTGGAGAATGAACTCTGGGAAGGTAGAGTAGAAATTAGTATGATAAAATATGATAAAGTCATCAAAATGAAGAAACACGTTCAATAAAAAATATTTATTCTTCTCCAATTTTTTTTTTTTTCTTACGAGTTGACTCGCTTCTTTCAAATTGTTTCTCATTATTAAGAAAAGGTAACGGAGATAAAATACGAGCTTGTTTTATAGCAATAGTAATTAATCGTTGTTGTTTTAAGGTCAACCTATTTACCCGTCTAGATAATATTTTTCCTTGTTCGCTAATAAATCGACTAATTAAACTCATGTTTCTATAATCAATTCGATCCCCCGATTGGATCGGAGGCAAACGCCTACGAAAAGATCGCTTGGATTTAAGAAGGATTCGCTTGGATTTATCCATGGTTTGTTTATTCCTTATCCTGAAAATCCCAATCCTATTTCGATCGGATCAAACATGATGTAGAATTAAGAAATAGGATTGGGTTTGTTTATATTTAAATAAATATATGTTATATATAATATGTAATTTTTCACCTTCCTTGGAAGACTGACACACGAGCGGTCAATTCGATCTATTTCTTTATCTCCCCATGAATCGTATGTTTGTAACAACAGGGACAGAATTTTCTCAATTCCAATCGACCAGGCGTATTGTGTCGATTCTTTTGAGTAATATATCTGGAAATGCCCGTTGATTCCTTATTAACACGATTTCGAAGACAACTGGTACATTCCAAAATAACTGTTACTCGGACATCTTTACCCTTGGCCATGAACCTCCTTTGGTTTATGATTCACTCAATTCTTTAATTTTCCGATCCGAAGCAAGGAAGAATAAAGGACAAAAAAAAATAGAAGCAGGTAACTCGAAATCAAATTATAAAAGAAAGATTTCGTTGCAATCAATATAGTAATAATAAGTAATATAATGATTTCTAACTATATTTATAATTAAGAATTGCCGTACAGTATTTTCAGTTAAGTATCTTGTATGATATAGTTGCCCCAACCATCACATTTTCATTTCCACTCTATTATTATATTAATATTAATTTGAGCCTGGGCCCGGGTTCATAGTTTCACTGAGGGCGAAACCGCTTTTTCTTTGTTTTTTTTTTTTAGAATAAGTTATTCTAAAAAAAAAAAAACAAAGAAAAAAAGAAGGCAAGGGTAGGGATTAGTTACAGAGATTTGATTGTATCTCTAATCTTCTTCCCCCTTCTCATATCAATAACTAAAATGAAAAAAAGGGGAATATCAACGCATCCGGAAAAAAACGATTGATCTCTATCAATAAACCTGCCAAAGACCCGAACCATAAAGCACTTACTACCGGTGCCACGGAGAGATATGTTTTTAGATCTCGCATTTGAAAAACTCCTCTTTCTTTATTCGTTATTGTAATTTTATTGTAATTTGTAATACATAATGGTAATACATATATGACCAGATGTGTATATGTAGTTAATGACTGACCGCCTGTATTTGTACGCGGAGTCCCTAATTAAAATTAAAATGTACAAAAAAGATATTTCTACCTGAAATTACTAAAAAATATTAATTTTTTATGGTAGGTTTCATATTTATTTCATACTTTATATAATATAAGTCTTTTAATATATTATATGTTTGTTATATGATATATGAGACCAAAAAGAAGAAATGAAAAGAGAATTTTTGTATATCAATGGAGGAAGTAAAGATGTGGAAAACAAGACAGGGATTCTCTACAATGACACTGTAGACCAATTGAAAGGGATGTAGCGCAGCTTGGTAGCGCGTTTGTTTTGGGTACAAAATGTCACGGGTTCAAATCCTGTCATCCCTACCTATTACTTATCTTATGAGCAGTAACGAGGGATCAATTGAGATAAATTGGACATACATAATAAATCTTTAATTTTATGATATATATGCAAGATTAATTGGGGTCACAAAATCTTTATTGTGATAATGATAATAAGGCGCTCTTAGTTCAGTTCGGTAGAACGTGGGTCTCCAAAACCCGATGTCGTAGGTTCAAATCCTACAGAGCGTGATTCTGTGTTCTTGTTAATCGCGTTAGGTCGAAAATTACACTTAAATAATTGAACAGCAATCTAAATTTGACCTCCCGCGGATTAAAGGAAGTAGGAGGTCAATCAAAAAAGAGATGTTAATTAATCAAAGGTCCAACTGATCACCACGTCTGTATTGTAAATATGCAGTTACGAATAATCCGGCCAAAGTAATAGGAATTAGACCTAAGACGATTCCAAATAGAAAAACTTCAATCATTTCAATTTGTTTGAAAGGGGAAAGGGGAGGTAATATTTATCCTTAAATATTAATCTGTATTGACTATAAATCTCAATGACCAAGAATTGGAAATTGATACGTTAAGTAACTGTAGAAGATATGAACTGCCATAGAAAGATTTTTTTTATGAATTGTTCATTTAATTAATTTCAAATAAGTCGTATCTTGCTCAGACCGATAAATAGAGCTGAGGTGATAGTCAAAGCTGCTAGTAGAAAACCAAAATAACTAGTTATAGTAGGCATGAAAAGGCTAAATGAAATATGTTCTTTTTATACATATGTTTATAAAGCACTTCCCTAAGTTTCAATTTTTGAAAGATACGAGGATAAGCAAAAATAC